TCGATCTTGGTACCAGTCCATAACGATCAAAGTCAAATCTTGAGCCTATTAATGAAGCAAATTCAATGAAGCAACAACTGGTACCATAAAGAAGCGGCCATAAACTAGAGATCCTTGACCAATTTGAAAGATCATTTGGTGTAGTTGAAATAACTGTAACTGAATTTTGGGTTGTTCGCGCGAGTAAGGGAAATTCGATGGAATTCATAACTGTCTCAATGTGTTTTTTTTTTTACTTTTTTTTTTATTGTCTGAATATTCAGGAACTAAGACCATTCCAATGCTCCTTTTCGCCATGCATAAACTAAACCAACAATTAGGATAAGCACGAAAATTAAAGATTCTATAAATACAGATACTCCCAATACATCGAAACTCATTGCCCATGGATAAAGAAAAACCGTTTCAACATCAAAAACAACAAAAACTAGAGCAAACATATAATAACGGATTCGAAATTGTAACCAAGCATCGCCCATTGGTTCTATACCTGATTCATAACTCGAAAGTTTCTCTGGCCCTTTGCCAATTGGGGCTAAAATTCCGGAAATAAAAAATGCCAAAATAGGAATAAGACTTGATATTATTAGAAATGCCCAGAAAATATCATATTCGTAAAGCAGAACCATAGAAGAACTCCTATGAGTGTGAAAAATATACCCGATTAGTCGATTCCATTTGAATGAATTGTAAAGTAATCCATAACTGTTTAGTCAAAGCAACAATTCATTTTGATCGACCTATCTAGTTTCGTTTGTTAACTGTGGTACATGTCTCGTTACAATATTCATCAATTGTAATTCGATTTTTTATAGTAATATGAAACTTACTTAGATTTTTTTTTTTCGATAGAGATAGAGTAGTTAGAAATATATACTGCTCTTATACAAAACAAATAAAACTTTCTTGCTTTTACCTTCCTTCGGATGAATTTTTCTAATGAAAAAGAATTCAAACAAAACAAAATAATATATTGAATAATCATTTTTTTTTTATTTCTTCGAATTATTCGAATTAATATTCGAATTTGAAATCTATTTCTTTGAGCATAATATTTTCATATTTTCTATTGAATTTTTATATTCTATTAATTTTTCTATTCTATTAAACTATTTTATAGAAAATTCGAAAATCCTTTTTTTTTTAGTTTTAGAATAATTTTTTTTTTATTTGGAATTCTATTAAATTCCATCTTACTTTATATATTATCTTATATATTATCCGATCTTATCTTAATATATATATTTATTAATATCTTAATATATATACTTAATATATATACTTAATATATATATTTATTATATTTAATATATATTTATTATATAAAATATATATATATTTATTAGAATCAAAAGAAAATTATTCTAAAAAAAAAAAAGAAGTCAAATATGCTAAATCAAAATATTATTATTCTAATAAATAAATAATATATTCTAAAAATTAGTAATATATTCTAAAAATGAGAAATAAAAAAAAATGATTATGTTTATTCAATATATTATTTTAATAGTTTAGTTAACTAAACTATATAATTAGTTAGAATAGAATTCTATATAATTAGTTATATTAGGGCTATACGGACTCGAACCGTAGACCTTCTCGGTAAAACAGATCAAACTGATTATTATCAAAATGGTTCGAACCGTTTCAAAGACCCAACATGCCTTTTTTTTGCATTGGGCTCTTTCATTAACGGATATAAATATCCGTTAGTCTGCCATCTTTTTTCCTGCCAATAAGGAGATGGCTCCATGTGCTCTGATTCATTATTTTGATTTCGACTCAGGAGCACTACCAAAGTTTTTCAAAGAAGGGTTATCCTGACGTAGGTCTGCTTCTTGCCGAGATCAACCTAAGTTAAATGGAGTCTCTATCGCCCTGCCCTGCTTAAAGAACAAAATATGAAACTTCATACACCTTTAAAGTTCATAGGGAGAAAAGAGAATTTTTTGAGGTCCTTATTTATACTCATTATGCCTAGCATTGAATAGACTGGGTATTCACCTTATCAATATCTCAAATCAAGAATGGGTTCTATTTGGCGCTTAACTGAAATGGGCACCCGAATCGACCCGAGAACCTTTTGTCAGGCTATTGTTCTCTTGTTTTGTTCCCTAAACGCTATGGAGTAAGACATCGATTTCTCAATAAGATCAATTCTTTTGATTACATGATGTGATGGACTCCTCTGAAAAACATTGACGCACGTGTAAACGAGGTGCTCTACCTAACTGAGCTATAGCCCTTCCTTGCGTTTGTGATACATATTTTATCATATTATGTAGATAATTTGTTGTCAAGATTAATATTACATGATTCAAGATATATCTCTCTGTTTGATTGGTATTGCTTAGAAGTACTATTGGATTTATAATCCATCGATGTGATGCGATGGGATGAGTTCATTTTGTTTCTCTTTGTGATGAGAAATGACCTACTTAACTCAGTGGTTAGAGTATTGCTTTCATACGGCGAGAGTCATTGGTTCAAATCCAATAGT